TGATGAATTGTATAATCAGTGGAATTCGAATAAAAAAGAAAAAATAAAAAATCTAAATAACATATTTATAAAAAGACTTAAGGCTCTAGATAAAAATTTGAGCCATAACTCCCTTACTATGGATGGAATTGAAAAAAGAACTAGATTCTTTAAATCTTGTACTTGTAATAGTGGAAAAAAAAAGTACTTATTTGATGTATATGATCCTTTGTTAAGTGGTGCCTCCCGTGGACAAAGTTTAGTGTCTATTTGGACAACAAACTCGCTTTCAATCGAGGATAGTTGGTTGATAAATAACTATTTTTGGGTTCCAAAAGAAATAGAACTTGGAGAAAATAAGTATAAAAATATGATTTATTGTTATTTTCATTTTCTTATTTTTATTTTTAATCACTTAAAATTTCAACAAAAAAAAAAGTACTTAAAAAAAATTGATAAAAACTCATTAGAAAAAAAAATTCGTTTTTTCTGGAATGTTCGGCGAAAAGAAATAAAAAAAAAAGTACTTCGACGGTCATACATAGCAACTCCTTTTTTTGACCCCCAGGGGGAAGAAGATAAAAAAAAGTGGGCCCATCCTACACTTTACTCAAGAAACTACAACATTAGGTCTTTTTTGACTTATGACCTAGAAGATAAAGATATGGACGACAATCCTGATAGTAGTAGTAGTACAGACACTTTCTTGATACGTTATTTAGAAGAATCGGATTTTCGACGAAACATGATGAGGAATGCACCGGCATATAAAAAGCGTAAAACAGTAATTTCTAAAGTCATTCGAAATGTACAGTCCCCCCTTTTTTTGGAACAAAAAGCCAAATTCCCTTCTTTTTATAAACATTTTAAAAACTGGCTATTGAAAATGAAAAGGAAAGAAACTGACACAAAAGCGGAATACGAATTAGAGGATTATGAAATAATAGAAAAAGAACTTATCCTACAAAGCACAGGCTGGGATTTTGAAAATGGTCAAGAGCTAAGAGTTTTTCTCGTAGTAACCAAATCAATTCTGAGAAAATATATAATATTGCCATCATTGATAATAGTTAAAAATATTGGTCGTATAGTATTATTTCAATGTCCTGAATGGTCCGAGGATTTCCGGGATTGGTGGAAAGAAAGGCATGTTCTTTGTAATTATAATGCGATTCCCTTTTTCAAACATGGATTTTTTTATTTCAAAAGGGGAAGGCCTAGATTCAAAAAAGAGTTTCTTCAAAGCCTTTCTTACTTTTTTTCGAACTTTTCTTTAGAAAATATTCATATAAGGATCCTATTTCCTTTTCAGCTGAAACCTTGGCATAAACCTAAACTACGAAAAATAGCTAACTATCCACTGAAAAATAAAGAAAAAAAAACCGAGTTTTGGTTTGTAAGATCCTATGGAATAGAAATTGAACTTCGTCTTGGTTCGACACGAAAACAACTTTCATTTTTTAAACCTATTTTTAAAGAACTTAAAAAAAAACTTATAAAATTGAAAAAGAAACTGGAAAATAAGTATTTTCCAGTTCTAAAAAAAAAAAAATTAACAAAAAGCAAGCAATTTCTATTATTTGAATCGAAAAAAATATATGAATTGAGTGAAAACAAAAAAGAAAAAGATTTAATACTAAAAAAGACTAAAATGGATGAATCGTATATTAAAATTCACTCTACAAATTTTTTAATGACAAAAATGAAAATACAACAGCGAACTGATAGAATAAAAAGAATCAGAAACCAAATCCAAAAAATTTCAAAAGCCAACAAAAAAGAATTTGGAAATCTACATCTACATATAAATAGTAGTTCGAACAAAATAAGTTATTATAATAAAAGATTGGAATCACCAAAAACTATTTTCCAACTATTAAAAAAAAATGTTCAACAAATTCGCAAAACAAATTCTGTTATAAACCTTTTCGTTGAAAAGGTCCATCTAAAAATATTTTTCTATATGAGTAATTTTTATAGAAAGAAAAGGCCGCTTTTTTTTTATTTTTTTGAAGCAACAAAAAAAAAATTTAATAACTATGTTTTCAATATTAAAACAAATAAAGAAAAAAAGGATAAAAGAAACAAAAATGGCGATAAGCTTATCTCCCTTATAAAAAGAAAAGAGTCACTTTCGAATATTAGTAATAATCAATTAAATACTTTTTGTGACTCATCTTATTTGTCACAAGACTATGTCTTTTATATATTATCACAAATTTTGGTTTTAAATGATTTTAATTTATATAAGGTAAGATTAAAATCTGTCTTTCAATCTACTCAAAAGACATTTCTTTTTCTTAAAAATGAAATAAAGAATTTGTTTTTTGAAACACAGAAACTATTCCATTCCAAATTAAAGCATAAGAACCTCCGGAATTTGCGAATAATTGATCAATGTAAAAATGGGTTAAAGGTTTATTATAAATCTCAGTTGGTACCACACGAGAGTGGAAATATAAGAAATCACCACCCTCTAGTTCAAAAGAAACATTTAAATAAATCTTTTTCATATGAAAAAGATCAATTCCCTAACTTCGAAAACCAAAAAAATGTTAAAAAACAAGACAGATACGATCTATTCGCATATAATTTTATTAAGTTTGACGCTAAGATGAATTCCCTTATTTCTAGATTATCTTTACAAGTAAATGTAAACCAATATATTTTTTATAATTCCGACCAAAAGAAACGTTCATTTGTTAATATGCTGTTAGGTATGGCAGTCAATAATTATCTATTAGAAGAGAAAATTTTCGATATAAAGAAAGATCTGAATAGAAAATTTTTTGATTGGATACTTCTCAACTTTGTTTTTAGAAAAAAAAGAACTATTGGAACCCGTCCCGATTATTCTGGATATCCTAGTAAAACTTATATTGACTTTAATTATGTTCACCTTACTTGTGATCGAGTTCATTTTCTTAATGAAAAAAGGGATGAGTTAGAAATTTTCCTTTATTTTTTTACCGTGTTTGATCAAATTAAAGAGATTAACCCACCAAAAAAAACTCAATTTGATTGGATGAGACTCAATTATGAAAAAATACTCAAATTACCTATAGTTAATTTCGAACTTTGGTTTTTTCCAGACTTTTTGAAACTTTGTAATTCGTCTCAAATTAAACCATCGAACATACAAATCGCGTTGTTTCTTGAAAACTCTTGGACTCCAAAGAAACAAACATACACATACCGCTCGTTCTTGAAATTGGTTTTTTCACCATTCGGTTTCGTACTCAGAAGGGATTTGCTTCGTCAATTCAGATGGAGTTTTTCAAAAAATTCAAAAACGATCAATATCCTTAAAAAATATTGGCATGAGAGTAACCGTCTGATGGACTCAAAGGAAATTGCTATAGATTCTAGGCAAAACAGGGACCTTATTATATACCTTAAAAAAGTGAGGTTGTTCGATAGTGATACTATTAATATAATTCAAAGTTTTGTGCTTAAAAGGGGAATACTCTTTGTCGAACCCTTTTGTCTGTCTAGAAAAAAGAGAGTACTATTTATTACGTATGAAACTGTAAGTGTTTTGTTAGTTCAGAATAACTATTCCATACTTAACCAAAGGTACCAAAAAAAACGCCATGTTGATAAGAAAAATTCTGATAAATTGATTCCAAAGCATCAAAAGACGGCAGAAAATAGAGCTCAAAACAATTATCATGTCTTTGCTCCTGAACGTATTTTATCTCCTAGACGTCGTAGAGAATTGAGAAGTTTATATTCTTTCTATTTTGGGAATCGAAGTGGTAGGCCTCTAAATACAACATTTTGTAATGCAAAGAGTCCAGTTTTGAATGAAATAAAAAGAGGTAAGAATAGTAAATTAAAATCTTTTAACTGGTCTAGTTATCGATTAGAAAATTTTTTTTGTATGAATCGCTATTGGTTTGATACGAATAATGGCAGTCGCTTCACTATGATACGGATGCGTATGTATCCACAAGTTGAAAATTAATTAAATGTGTACTGAAAAAAGGGTAAATACGGATTGACTTTATTTTAGGTACTCCTTTTTATATACTAATACTCTATTTTGTATATTTTATAATTAAAAAAAAAATGAAAATTATTGTAGTGTGTATACCAAATACAAAAAAGATAAGCACTTTTTTTATTGATAAAATAATATATATAGTGAAAAGGACCAGCTAGGGGAGGTTTCATTTTATGGTAAAAAATTCATTTATCTCAGTTATTGCGCACGAAGAAAAAGAAGAAAAGAGGGGGTCTGTTGCATTTCAAATACTAAGATTCACTGATAGGATTCGAAAACTTTCTTCCCATTTGGAATTGCACAGAAAAGATTTTTTATCTCAGAGAGGCCTCCGGAAAATTTTGGGAAAACGCCAAAGGGTGCTGTCTTATTTGTCAAAGAAAAATGGAATACGTTATAAACAATTAATTAATCAGTTAGATATTCGCGAATCAAAAACGCGTTAATTTAAGTTTGAAGTCAAGGGGCGCTTTGAATTATTTGATTTAGTAGATCTTGAATTTTAATGAACTTTTTTGACTTTCAGTAATTCATCAAAAAATGAATCGAGTAAAAAACTATGAATCTACCAGCTACAAGAAATGACCTCATGATAGTAAATATGGGACCCCACCACCCATCAATGCACGGCGTTCTTCGACTCATCGTTACTCTCGATGGTGAAGAGGTTATTGATTGTGAACCAATATTAGGCTATTTACACCGAGGAATGGAAAAAATTGCGGAAAACCGAACAATTATACAATATTTGCCCTATGTAACGCGGTGGGATTATTTAGCCACTATGTTCACAGAAGCTATAACTGTAAATGGACCGGAGTTGCTGGGAAATATCCAAGTACCTAAAAGAGCCAGCTATATCCGAATAATTATGTTGGAGTTGAGTCGTATAGCTTCGCATCTCTTATGGCTCGGACCTTTTATGGCAGATATTGGGGCGCAGACTCCTTTCTTCTATATTTTCAGAGAAAGAGAATTAGTTTATGATTTATTTGAAGCTGCCACTGGTATGAGAATGATGCATAATTTTTTTCGTATTGGAGGAGTAGCGACCGATTTAACCTATGGCTGGATAGATAAATGTTTAGATTTTTGCAATTATTTTTTAACAAGAGTTACTGAATATCAAAAACTTATTACACGAAATCCTATTTTTTTAGAACGAGTTGAGGGGATAGGCATTATTGCAAGAGAGGAAGTAATAAATTGGGGTTTATCAGGACCAATGCTGCGAGCTTCTGGAAAACAATGGGATCTACGTAAAGTTGATCAGTATGAGCGTTACGACGAATTTGATTGGGAAGTACAGTGGCAAAAAGAAGGAGATTCATTAGCTCGGTATCTAGTTCGCATTGGTGAAATGACAGAATCCATAAAAATTATTCAACAGGTTCTAGAAGCAATTCCCGGGGGGCCATATGAAAATTTAGAAATCCGATACTTTGATAGAGAAAAAAATCCAGAATGGAATGACTTTGACTATCGATTTATTAGCAAAAAACCTTCTCCTACATTTGAATTGCCGAAACAAGAACTCTATGCGAGAGTTGAAGCCCCAAAGGGAGAATTGGGAATTTTTCTGATAGGGGATCAGTGTGGGTTTCCTTGGAGGTTTAAAATTCGCCCGCCCGGTTTTATCAATTTGCAAATTCTTCCTCAGTTAGTTAAAAGAATGAAATTGGCTGATATTATGACAATACTAGGTAGCATAGATATCATTATGGGAGAAGTTGATCGTTAAAATGATAATTGATATAATAGAAGTACAAGATATAAATTCCTTTTCTAGATTGTTTTTTTTACAAGAGGCTTGTGGAATTATATGGATACTTATTCCTATTTTTACTCCTGTATTGGGAATCACAACGGGTGTACTAGTAATTGTATGGTTAGAAAGAGAAATATCCGCAGGGATACAACAACGTATTGGACCTGAATACGCTGGACCTTTAGGAGTTCTTCAAGCTTTAGCTGATGGGGCAAAATTACTTTTCAAAGAAAACCTCTTTCCATCTAGAGGAGATACTCGTTTATTCAGTATCGGACCTTCCATAGCGGTCGTATCCATTTTAGTAAGCTATTTGGTAGTTCCTTTTGGTTATCGTCTTGTTTTATTGGATCTCAATATTGGTGTTTTTTTATGGATTGCCATTTCAAGTATTGCTCCGATTGGCCTTCTTATGTCAGGATACGGCTCAAATAATAAATATTCTTTTTTAGGTGGTCTACGAGCTGCTGCTCAATCGATTAGTTATGAAATACCATTAACTTTCTGTGTCTTATCAATATCTCTACGTGTGCTTCGTTAAGACATAAATAGTTCTCCTATTCTTCCTTTATGGTAAAACGGAGTTGAGTAAATCTCTTCATTTTTCATTTTTTTTGAGTATTTGGCTGGATGAACTAAATCCGAGAGTTATATGAGTGAAAGAAAACGGCTTATTTATAAACAGGTCGTAAAAAAATTAAGTCTCATTTTCTATTTCTAAGTCTTAGAGAGTTAAATGGAAATAAATATATACAAACGAAACCTTTTGCCCCAAGATTCGGTAATGAGTCATCCCATCCTGACTTGACACGGGCTAAAAAGATACACCACACCATAGTGAGTTTTCACTACGGTTTGAATGTATTATCATACATACTACCTTTTAATGTAATGGATGCTTGAACAAAAACGAGTGGATGAGTAGAAACACTAAGATACACAAAGGATTTGTAATAGAGATTCTGTAAAATAATATTTCTGCATTAATGTACAAAGAATATTAGTTGGGGCTTTAAATTAGTAGAAATGATCAGGCAGTACTCCCCACAATTCCAATCCAGAGTATGCTCCTATCCATCGATTAAAAAAATTACTATTGGAAACGAAATAATCCTTTACCTTTTTTTGTAACTCGACTTTTCGCAGAACCAGAAAGAAGACTAGAAACGACAACAAAACGAGAAATAAAGACAATTAGAGTCTAAAAAAAAAACAAAAAGTATCTTTTTTTATTCTTTCTTGCTAGTTTTATTGTTTCTATATTTTTATTTCTATATATAATTCATAGCATAATTGATGAATTATGCTATGAATTCTTTTCGTATGGAAAAAGTGGAAAAAGGAAGATCTTTAGAATGGGTATTTTATTGAAGAATTAAGTTATTACTCAACAAATAAAACTTCAAATGATTTTTGAAATCATTAAATCAAAGGATGAGATCAATTCAGAAGTACTTTAATTTCTATTAATTCAAATTAATATAATAATATATAGAACTATTAAAGCAGAACAAACAGAATTAAGTTGGTCTAATTCGGGATCGTACAATAAAATTTTACCCTATTCATCTTATAAACATATTCAGATAAAATAATACTGATCAGATCCTTATATTTATTTAAGGCTACTCAAGGAGCCGTATGAAATGAAAATCTCATGTACGGTTCTGGAATAGCGATGGAAACTGTGATGCTGTCACCGACTATGATTATCTAATAGTTCAAGTACAGTTGATATAGTTGAGGCACAATCAAAATATGGTTTTTTGGGCTGGAATTTGTGGCGGCAACCTATAGGATTTATTATTTTTATAATTTCTTCCCTAGCAGAATGTGAAAGATTACCTTTTGATTTACCCGAAGCAGAAGAAGAATTAGTTGCTGGTTATCAAACCGAATATTCGGGTATAAAATTTGGTTTATTTTACGTTGCTTCCTATTTAAACCTATTAGTTTCTTCATTATTTGTAACTGTTCTTTATTTAGGGGGTTGGAATATCTCTATTCCATACATATTTGTTTCTCATTTTTTTGAAATAAAGAAATCATACGGTGTTTTTGAATCAACAATTGATATGTTTATTACATTAGCTAAAACTTATTTGTTCTTGTTCATTCCTATCACAATAAGATGGACTTTACCTAGAATACGAATGGATCAACTATTGAGTCTTGGATGGAAATTTCTTTTACCTATTTCTCTTGGTAATCTATTATTAACAACTTCTTCTCAACTATTTTCACTCTAAAAGAATATGATATCCTTTAATTCTCACCTTTTAGTAAACAAGAGAAATAAACAAAAAAAACTATTTATATATATTCATGATATGTTCCCTATGGTAACTGGGTTCAGGAATTATGGTCAACAAACAGTACGAGCTGCAAGGTACATTGGTCAAAGTATCATGGTTACCTTATCCCACATAAATCGTTTCCCCATAACTATTCAGTATCCTTATGAAAAAGTAATCAACGCGGAGCGTTTCCGCGGACGAATCCATTTTGAATTTGATAAATGTATTGCTTGTGAAGTATGTGTTCGTGTATGTCCTATAGATCTACCTATCGTTGATTGGAAATTGGAAACCAATATTCGCAAGAAACGATTATTTAATTACAGTATTGATTTCGGAGTATGTATATTTTGTGGTAACTGTGTTGAGTATTGTCCAACAAACTGTTTAGCAATGACTGAAGAATATGAACTTTCTACTTATGATCGTCACGAATTGAATTATAATCAAATAGCCCTGGGTCGGTTACCTATGGTAGTAATTGACGATTATACAATTCGAACCATTTTGAATTCGACTCAACTAAAAAATCAGTAAATACTTCATTAAAAAAAAATTTTCCAATAAATGTACCCACATTAATTCACACCCCCAAGGATTTAACCCAAGTCAATTTGTTTTTGAATCATCAAATCAACCATTTTTTTTTCGAGTCTGGTTTCAATAAGGTCATGAAAATGTTTTTGATTTTTTTATCTATTAGCCTGCATATAATGGATTTGCATGGACCCATACATGATTTTATTTTCGTCTTTCTGGGATTAGGTCTTATCTTAGGAGGTATAGCCGTAGTATTATTTACAAACCCAATTTATTCTGCCTTTTCATTGGGATTAGTTCTTGTTTCTATATCCCTATTCTATATTCTATCAAATTCTTATTTTGTAGCTGCTGCACAACTCCTTATTTATGTGGGAGCTATAAATGTTTTAATAATATTTGCTGTAATGTTTATGAATGGTTCAGGCTATTACAAAGATTTTAATCTTTGGACTGTCGGGAATGGGGTTACTTTGTTGGTTTGTACAAGCATGTTTGGTTTACTAAACACCACTATTACAGATACGTCATGGTACGGGATTATTTGGACTACAAGATCAAACCAGATTATAGAACAAGATTTGCTAAGTAATAGTCAACAGATTGGAATTCATTTATCAACAGAGTTTTTTCTTCCCTTTGAATTTATCTCGATAATTCTTTTAGTCGGTTTGATAGGTGCAATTTCGGTGGCGCGGCAATAATAATAAATTTAGCAACTTATCAACAGCAATCCAAATCAAACTTCACTCTGTGTTATCGCTTTTATTTCCAGAATTTGAAATGGGTTGTGTTATGCCTAAAATAGAAACTTTTTTATTCGACTTATTTACAATATAGTTATTTGTTCCATACTTTGTTTTTAGGTTATCGTCAATTGAACGCGCGTTGCCTTGTTATTCATGTTCTATTGAAATGAATCGAAATTTATAAGGAGTTGGTCAATGATGCTCGAACATTTACTTGTTTTGAGTGCCTATTTATTTTCTATTGGTATCTATGGATTGATTACCAGCCGAAATATGGTTAGAACTCTTATGTGTCTTGAACTTATACTGAATGCGGTTAATATAAATTTAGTAACATTTTCGGATTTTTTTGACAGTCGCCAATTAAAAGGAAATATTTTCTCCATTTTTGTTATGGCCATTGCAGCCGCTGAAGCAGCTATTGGACCAGCTATTGTTTCGTCAATTTATCGTAACAAAAAATCAACTCGTATCAATCAATCGAATTTGTTAAATAAGTAGTCTCAATTATAAGTAGTATTAAGCAGAGAAATTCTAATATTCATAAATTCGACTCAGTGTGTATTTGTATTATACAGAATGTATGATCAGATTTGCGAAAATATAAGAAATCAAAGTATCTTGGTTCTATTCCATGAATCAATCCGTAAGTAGATTAATTAAAAAAATTCTGCTAACCCTAAATCATTAATTCATCTGGTATCTAAATATCTGATTGATTTACAAGTTTACTAGATCGAAAATTTATTTATTATAAATAAGATATACCCGATGTCACATTCCGTAAAGATTTATGATACGTGTATAGGGTGCACTCAATGTGTCCGAGCTTGCCCCACAGATGTATTAGAAATGATACCTTGGGACGGTTGTAAAGCTAAGCAAATAGCTTCTGCTCCAAGAACAGAAGATTGTGTGGGTTGTAAAAGATGTGAATCCGCCTGTCCAACAGATTTCTTTAGTATTCGGGTTTATTTGTGCCATGAAACAACTCGAAGTATGGGTCTAGCTTATTGATACGTTCTAAAAAACCCGACTTGAATACGACTCCATTTTCTTTTTTTTTTACCCTTACCGACAAAAGCGCGTACTCAAAAAAATATATTTTTTTGAGTACGCGCTTTTCTGGTCCAAGTCTATCTTGTTTTTACTACGAATTTTTTTCCTTGGTTAACGATAGTTGTAGCTTTGCCAATATTTGCGGGTTCCTTAATTTTCTTTTTTCCTCATAGAGGAAATAAAGTAATTAGGTGGTATACAATTTGTATATGTATCATAGAACTCCTTCTAACAACCTATGCATTCGGGTATCATTTCCAATTGGACGAGCCATTAATCCAACTGACAGAAGATTTGAAATGGATCCATTTTTTCGATTTTTCCTGGAGACTGGGAATAGATGGAATTTCTATAGGACCTGTTTTGCTGACTGGGTTTATCACTACTTTATCTACTTTAGCGGCTCGGCCAGTTACTCGCGAGTCCCGATTATTCCATTTTCTGCTGTTAGCAATGTATAGCGGTCAAATAGGACCATTCTCTTCTCAAGACATTTTACTTTTTTTCATCATGTGGGAATTAGAATTAATTCCGGTTTATCTACTTGTATCTATGTGGGGAGGAAAGAAACGTTTGTATTCAGCGACAAAATTTATTTTGTACACTGCAGGAAGTTCCGCCTTTTTATTAATGGCAATTCTAGGTATTTGTTTAGCTGGTTCTAATGAACCTACATTAAATTTTGAAACATCAGCTAATCAATCATATCCTGTAGAACTCGAAATTCTCTTCTATATTGGATTTTTTATTGCTTTTGCTGTTAAATCGCCGATTATACCTTTCCATACTTGGTTACCAGACACTCACGGAGAGGCACATTACAGTACTTGTATGCTTCTAGCTGGACTCTTATTAAAAATGGGAGCTTATGGATTGGTTCGGATAAATATGGAATTATTACCTCGTGCCCATTCTGTATTTTCTCCTTGCTTGCTGATAGTTGGCACAATTCAAATAATCTATGCAGCTTTAACATCTCCTGATCAACGTAATTTAAAAAAAAGAATAGCTTATTCTTCCGTATCACATATGGGTTTCATAATTCTAGGACTTGGTTCTATAAGCGATACCGGAATCAACGGGTCCATTTTACAAATAATCTCTCATGGATTGATTGGCGCTGCACTTTTTTTCTTGGCAGGAACGAGTTATGATCGAATACGTTTCCTTTATCTCGATCAAATGGGTGGAATGGCTATCACAATTCCAAAAATATTTACGACTTTCAGTATCTTATCAATGGCCTCTCTTGCATTACCGAGCATGAGCGGTTTTGTTGCAGAATTGGTAGTCTTTTTTGGAATACTTACTAGCAAAAAATATCTTTTAATACCCAAAATCCTAATTACTTTTGGAATGGGAATTGGAATAATATTAACGCCTATTTATTCATTATCTATGTTACGCCAAATGTTCTATGGATACAAGCTTTCTAATGCCCAAAACTCTTATTTTGTTGATTCTGGGCCGCGAGAATTGTTTCTTTTGATTTCTTTTCTTTTACCCATAATATCTATTGGTATTTATCCAGATTTCGTTTTCTCACTATCAGTTGATAAAGTTGAAACTCTTCTATCTAATTTTTTTTATTCATAGTTTTTGTGAGTAAACTAAAAAAATCTTTTCATTTTTAAAATGGGTTGTTGAACAATGAAAACTAAGTACTTTATTTTCTCTGAGTTTTAGTAAAAGAAATTAAAATTAGATTCGAACCAGGTATGTAATCCATCGAGAACCTTTTGAAGCGAATAATAGAAATGAAAAAAAAAAATCAAAGCAAAAGGTTCTCGATGGATTACACGAAGTTTTCTTATATACACTTATACTGTCCTATTCCTATGTTTATTTTGTATTTTTCAAGTCCTTTTTTCAATTCAATTATATATTACTGCAAATGAACCATAACTATGTAACCCTATTCCGAATAAATTAACCCCAAAATAGCATATCCAAATTATAAGAAAGCCGAGCGAGGCCATAATTGCAGAATTTACACTTTCCAAAATTTTATTCGTTCGAATATGTAAATAAATTGCAAATACGGTCCAAGTAATAAAAGCCCAAGTCTCCTTTGGATCCCAATTCCAATAGGATCCCCATGCTTCATTAGCCCATACTGCTCCCGAAAGAATACCCATTGTTAAAAAAAAAAAACCTATACTAATTATACGATAACTCCAAAAATCCAATTGTTGAATCACTCGAAACCTGTAATAATTCCTAGAAAAAATACAATAAGTGTTTATGAAAGGATTCTCTTTTTCGATTATGTAATCAATCATGCCCAGCAAAAATATCTCAGTTACTAAATTTTTGCTTTTAGTAAAATATCTTAGGAAATTTTGAAATGTAATTACTAGAAGAGCTAGTGATACTAATGATCCGCATAAAAGAGCTGCATAGCTCAATACCATCATACTTACGTGCATCATTAACCAATGGGATTGTAGAGCAGGTACTAAAATTTTAGTTTCGTTCATTTCAGTTAAAAGACCTGAAGTAGCAAAACCTTGGGTAAAAATAGCACTTAACGCGGTTATTGCGTTTAAATTTAAATAGGTTTTAATTGTTTTGAAATACGGAATCATATGAATACTAGAGAAACTCCACGAAAGAAAGATTAATGATTCATATAAATTAGTTAATGGTAAATGTTTCAAATAAATCCAACGAGTAACTAATAATCCTGTTATACAGGAAAAAGCAGCCATTATCCCCTTTTCCGACGAATCATATAGTCTTACAATTTCATCTGCCAATAAAGTTAACAAATGAATTGTAATTACAATTGAAACTAATGAAAAGGATATATGGGTAAATATATGCTCTAAAGTATAAAATATCATAAAAATTTGAAAATAAAAAAGTAGTGCGGATTTCAATATCAATTATAGGATAATTAAATTGAGTTTGGAAATTGAACTCAGTATAGGATTGACTCTTTTAGAAGATGCCATGCCGCCACTCGGACTCGAACCGAGATGCTCTAGCACTGCTTCCTAAGAGCAGCGTGTCTACCGATTTCACCATAGCGGCTTGTTCGAAATCATAATAACCTTTTTATGTTCAATTGTGAATATTGAAGTAATCAATTCAATGGAATATATCTTTCTATATTTATTTATTTAGCCTTCAGTGGAACCGTAAGATCTAAAATAGGCGTTTTTTTTCTATAATTATTTAAAAAAGCAAAAAGTTTTTCTTTTTTTTAATTAGGTTAATTTAAAAATTTGGGTCTATTTAGTGATAGTTATTTAAATAAAGAAGTATTTAGAAAGTTATAAAACACATTTAAATTAATTAGATTAAACAATCTAATAGAATAGTGAATACAAATTTTCTATCTGTTCTTCTCTAATTTAATTAGTTTAAGAAATAGATTTCTTATACAGTTAATATACTAAATAGAATAGTTAGTCTATAAAATGGGCACAACAAAAGTTAAAACCTTTTAGTAGCAAATTGATGGGGATTCTTTTTTTCCCCATCATAAAAACGATAAAGCATACTATACTCAAAATAAAGGTTAAATCTTCTTCTTGTGTTTATTTTTTTTTTTCAAATAAAAAAAAGTATAGTATTTTACGTTAATTTTAGTACACACAAACCTTTTTTAATTAAAAAAGCGAAACAAATTCAATTTGTCATTGCTATTCAGCGGGTCAAAACAAAAAATTAGAAATAAATTAGACTGACTGCTTTTCGAATCAAAGCAACTAAGACTTTTTCAATCTTTTATTATTTATTTGTTGCATAAAAAAAACTTTTTGAATTCCTTGTAGAAAGAGATTTACCTAATGAAAAAGCTTTCATTGCTGTCAAATACCCTTTCTTTTTCCAAAGATTTTTACGAATACGTTTTTTTGAGCTAGAAATACGTTTTTTGGGAACTGCCATTAAAAAAAAAAGAAAAACTCTTTAATAGTTGGATGTCAAAGACATTTAGTAGCTATTGTTCAAAACCCAATATTTTTAAAGATAAATTCTACGGCTATTTATTTCTTTTATAGGTGATACACCCTTTACTAAAACAATGAAGAAAATATAAATTTCGTAAATAGAGTGCTAATACTCGAAACAAAATAAAAAATACAAAAAAAAATTACTCTGTATCCACCTTTCTATCTCTGTAAAGCTGTGAACTTTATTTTTGTCGTTATTAATACAGGTAATAAACATGTATTAATATAGGGAATAAAACGGACTAAAATAGATAAAAAAAGGTTCCAAAGTTTTAATAAACACCCCCGCCCCGTACATTATTAATTTTGAAATGAAATTCAAATTGAATTCCAGGCTCACACAAAAAGTACGTCTAATTTTAATAGAATTTTAAAAAGTGCAACAGACCAGTACTTACTATCTATTAAAAATTCCAAAAGAAATCATTTCTAAAAGCTATTTTATTAATTTTCGAAAAAGTAAAGTCTTGGATGTTATAGTTTGAAGATCGTAACCTTTAACTAAAAAAAAGAAATGTCTTTTATTACAAAAAAAGACACTTAACCTGTTTACAAAAACCAATGGGTTAATGATTCTGACTAAGCTAACTAAAAAAAATCAATTTTCTGAAAAAAAAAATGATAGTTTTTTTATGATTCCTCTCAAATACTTGTTTTGGTGGAATTTTTCCTCTTTGCTCTATCTATATAGCAATTTTTGTAAAAATATGCATAAATAATTAAGTTAAGATGAAAATTTCCATTTTCATTTTTTTAATCAAATTTTACTAAAAGTACTATGTTTGTTGTTTTTTAAAAGAGTAATTTGTTAATATCATTTCAACAACTTAAATCTCTTGATTTGAAATATTTCAAAAAATTTTAAAATATTTAAAGTCATTAAGTTTATAAAATTCTATATTTTCTTTTTTTTTTGATTAACCGACCCCTTTCATTTCAAAAAATCTAAGAACCGGTAAATCATAAACAATTTTTTACGATATAAATCTTTTTTTTTTTATTTTTATGCAATATACATATCAATATTCACAGATTATACCCTTTATTCTACTTCCAGTTCCTATAGTAATAGGAGTAGGACTTTTACTTTTTCCTACGGCAACAAAAGATCTTCGTCGTATGTGGGTTTTTCTTAGTATTTTATTATTAAGTATAGTTATGAGTTTTTCAACCTATCTGTTTATTCAAGAAAAAAATAACACTTCTATCTATCTATCTATATGGTCTTGGACTATCAATAATGACTTTTCTTTAGAATTTGGCTATTTAGTGGACCCCCTTACTTCGATTATGTTAATATTAATCACTACTGTTGGAATTATGGTTCTTATTTATAGTGACAATTATATGTCTCATGATGAGGGATATTTGAGGTTTTTTGCTTATATGAGTTTTTTCAATACGTCAATGTTAGGATTGGTTACTAGTTCTAATCTGATACAAATTTATTTTTTTTGGGAATTGGTTGGAATGTGTTCTTATCTATTAATAGGTTTTTGGTTCACCCGGCCTACTGCAGCCAATGCTTGTCAAAAAGCTTTTGTGACTAATCGCGTTGGAGATTTTGGTTTATTATTAGGAATTTTAGGCTTTTATTGGATAACGGGTAGTTTAGAATTTCGGGATTTGTTTGAAATAGTAAATAACTTGGTTTATGATAATGAAGTTAATTTTTTATTTGCTAGTTTGTGTGCCTGTTTATTATTTGCTGGTGCAATTGCCAAATCTGCCCAATTCCCCCTTCATGTATGGTTACCTGATGCTATGGAAGGGCCTACTCCTATTTCAGCTCTTATACATGCTGCTACTATGGTAGCGGCCGGGATTTTTCTTATCGCCCGACTTTTCCCGCTTTTAATAGTTTTACCTTACATAATGAATCTAATAGCTTTGATAGGTATAATAACATTACTTTTAGGGACCACTTTCGCTCTTGCTCAAAAAGATATTAAGAGAGGTTTAGCTTATTCTACAATGTCTCAATTGGGATATATGATGTTCGCTCTAGGTATGGGTTCTTATCGAACTGCTTTGTTTCATTTAATTACTCATGCTTATTCGAAAGCTTTGTTGTTTTTAGGCTCAGGATCCATTATTCATTCAATGGAAACGATTGTTGGCTATTCTCCAGATAAAAGCCAAAGTCTGGTTCTTATGGGAGGTTTAAGAAAACAGGTACCTATTACCAAAACTTTTTTTTTAGTAGGTACACTTTCTCTTTGTGGTATTCCACCTCTTGGGTGTTTTTGGTCCAAAGATGAAATTCTTGCTGATAGTTGGTTGTATTCGCCAATTTTTGCAATAATTGCCTGTTCCACTGCGGGATTAACCGCATTTTATATGTTTCGGATCTATTTACTTACTTTTGAGGGACATTTAAATGTTTATTTTCAAACTTACAGTGGAAAAAAAAAAAGATCGGTCTATTCAATTTCTTTATGGGGTAGGGAAGGGAAAAAGGGGGTTAAAAACAATTTTTCTTTGCTACTTTTGTTAATAAGGAATAATGATAAAAGGATTCCTTTTTTTTTTAAAGAAAAAAATCGAATTAATAGTAATGTAAGAAGTATGACGGTACCTTTATTTACTATTCCAAATTTCGGTACTAAGAATATTTTTTACTATCCTCGTGAGTCGGACAATACTATGCTATTTCCTATGCTTCTATTAGGTTTATTTACTTTCTTCATTGGAGTCATAGGAATTCCTTTCTTCAATCGAAAAGGACTGCAGCTGGATATTTTATCCAGAGTGTTAACTCCGTCTATAAACCTTTTACCGCAAAAGCAAAAAATAGTTACTGGTTGGGATTGGTATGAATTTCTAACAAATGCAACTTTTTCAGTCAGTATAGCCTCTTGCGGAATCCTGATAGCTTCTTTTTTATATAAGCCAGTTTATTCATCTTTAGAGAATTTCTATTTATTTAATTCATTTGTTAAAAGTATTTCTAATAAACTTAAAATGAAATTTGTTGATGACAAAATTAAATATGGAATCTATGCATGGGCGTATAATCGTGGTTATTTTGATTTTTTCTATATAGCCTTCTTAACTCAAGGTATAAGATTTTTTGCTGAAGTATTTAGTTTTTTTGATAGACGAATAATAGATGGAATTACAAATGGGTTTGGTATTGC